GTAGGTCAGCTAAACGGTATTCCCATAGCAGTTGGAGTCATGGATTTTCAGTTTATGGGGGGCAGTATGGGATCCGTAGTCGGGGAAAAAATAACTCGTTTGATCGAGTATGCTACCCATCAATTTCTACCCCTTATTATAGTATGTGCTTCCGGGGGGGCACGCATGCAAGAAGGAAGTCTGAGCTTAATGCAAATGGCTAAAATATCTTCCGCTTTATATGATTATCAATTAAATAAAAAGTTATTCTATATATCCATCCTTACATCTCCCACCACTGGTGGGGTGACAGCCAGTTTTGGTATGTTAGGCGATATCATTATTGCCGAACCAAATGCTTATATTGCATTTGCAGGTAAAAGAGTAATTGAACAAACATTGAATACGACAGTACCCGAGGGTTCGCAAGTGTCTGAATATTTATTCCATAAGGGCTTATTTGATCCAATCGTACCACGTAATCTTTTAAAAAACATTCTTAGTGAATTTTTTCAACTACACACTTTCTTTCCTTTGAATCAAAATTCACTCAAATAGGACTTTATTTTTTTTGTTTTTGATAAAATAAATAGTTATTTTTTTATTTTAATTTTATAGCAAAGTACTAATCAGCAATATAAAAAAGTAATTTATTCCTTTACAAATAGTAAAGTAAATCGAGGTACCGTTGCTATGACAATTCTACATTTACTCTCTATTTTTGTCCCCTTACCTTAGTAGGTTGGGCCGGGTAATTCATGCATTTTCAATGGCTTATTTATTTCGTCATGTACAAAAAAACAAGATTGTTTAAATTCGACGGTACAAAATCTCATTCATTGTTTTAAGACTTAATTAGACTTGCATTATAACACAAAAACAAATGATATAGTTAGTGAAATATGGTATAATATGTAACTTCCCACGAACATAAATGAACGAATTATTATGCATTCGGAAATGCGATATGGGTAATGGTCATATGTAGATATCATATCTAGAAGAAGATAATATGAAGTAGACGCCATTCTTTTCAAAAGTTCATATAAGAAAAGTGCTAGTTGATGAGCGTTACTTTGTAAACAAAAATAGGAAAGTCAAATTGGTATTATTCTCTCAATTCCAATAAAATGCAACTAGATCTAGTATGAATTGGCGATCAGATCGTATATGGATAGAACTTATAACAGGCTCACGAAAAATAATTAATTTCTACTGGGCCCTTATCCTTTTTTTAGGTTCGGTAGGATTTTTAGTGGTTGGAATTTTTAGTTATCTAGATAGGACTTTTATATCTTTATTTCCGTATCAGCAAATACTGTTTTTTCCACAAGGAATCGTGATGTCCTTCTATGGGATAGCAGGTCTCTTTATTAGTTCCTATTTGTGGTGCATAATTTCGTGGAATGTGGGCAGTGGTTATGATAGATTCGATAGAAAAGAAGGAACAGTTTGTATTTATCGTTGGGGATTTCCCGGAAAAAATCGTCGTATCTTTCTCCGATTCCTTATGGAAGATATTCAGTCCATACGAATCGAAGTTAAAGAGGGGATTTATACTCGTATTGTCTTTTTCCTTTATATGGAAATCAGGGGCCAGGGGTCTATTCCATTAATTCATATTGATGAGAATTTGACTCCACGAGAAATTGAACAAAAAGTCGCGGAATTGGCTTATTTCTTGCGTGTACCAATTGAATTGAAATAAAATTTTCTTAATTTAATAGATTAAAAGCTTAACAAAAACAAAATACTTTATACGTAATAGAATCAAAATATTCGAGCATGTAGAGTCAACAAGTGAGGTGGGGTGGATTCCTTAACAATTCATTAAATTACAAAATGTCAAAAAATAAAGTATTTAGTCACATTCTATCTCTTATATCTTTAGTATTTTTGCCCTTGTGGATCTTTCTCTCATTTAATAAAAGTATGGAATCATGGTCTATTAATTGGTGGAATAAGATACAATCCGAAACCCTTTTGAATGATATTCAAGAAAATAGTATTCTAGAAAAATTCATAGAATTAGAGAGACTACTCCTGTTGGACGAAATGATAAATGAATCCCCAGAGACACATATACAAAAGCTTAATATAGAAATCCATAAAGAAACGGTTCAATTGATCAAGATGTATAACCAAAACCGTATGAATACGATTTTGCACTTCTCAATAAACATAATTTATTTCATTATTCTAAGTGTTTATTCTATTCTGGGTAATGAAGAGCTTGTTATTCTTAACTCTCGGGTTCAGGAATTACTATATAATTTAAACGATACAATAAAAGCTTTTTCCGTTCTTTTAATAACTGATTTATGTATCGGATTCCATTCGCCCCAAGGTTGGGAACTAATGATTGACTCTATCTACAAAGATTTTGGATTTGATCATAACGATCAAATTATATCTGTTCTTGCTTCCACCTTTCCAGTTATTCTAGATACAATTTTAAAATATGGTATCTTCCATTATTTAAATCGTATATCCCCGTCACTTGTATTGATTTATCACTCAA